TGAGTTCTATTCTATTAGAATAGAAATATTTTGAATGTTTCAAATTGTTAAATGTAATTTAATATTGTTTAATGTATTTATATATATATAATATGTTATCATATGTCTTTTTTTATTCCTTACTTGACAACAGTAAGAAATTAAGTAATAAACTGAGAAAAAGAAAAAAAAAGAATAATCAATGGAAAAAAGAAGAAATGTCCCGGCCAGTACTTAAGCAGATCAGGCCGGGAAAATAAACCTTTCATATAAAATCAAAGAACTAAGATATTCTTTCTATTGAGGAGATCCGTTTTGAGTCATTATCTATATTGAATTCCTGATCAATTGCTTTTTTCTATTTTTTTCTTATTTTTCTTAGTTTAAATTTTAATAGCTATTTAAAAAATTTCTATTATTTATTAGAATATTTTAGAATATTTCGAATTTCTATTTTAATAATATAATAAAATAATATTTTTTTTTATTAAAATAGAATAATATAATAAAATAAATAATAATAATTTGGAAAAGTTAAATAAGATTAAATAAAAAAAAATCAAATGAAAAAAGAAAATAAAGAGAAGAAGGTGGATTTTTATCAATCTTTATTTCACGTGTTACATCACATAACAAATTTTCAATTTGGAATTAGGAGAGATGGCTGAGTGGACTAAAGCGGCGGATTGCTAATCCGTTGTACGAATTATTTGTACCGAGGGTTCGAATCCCTCTCTTTCCGCTTTCTCTGATCACTTGGTATTTTCGAATTCGAAAAGATTCTCATCCCTTGATTTTATCATAGTTAAATGTATGAAACAAATAAGATTATTAAGAATTAATTTCGAAAAAAGCAAAAAAAACTAGAAATTTTTTATTCCTCACGTCCAGGATTGCGTCCTGGATCATTAGATAAGAATCCAAAGATAAAAAGGGAAACAAAGAATATCACTACTGTGTAAACAAAGAGTTTGAGAGTAAGCATTACACAATCTCCAAGATCATTTTTTTTTGAAAAAGGGGAATAGATTGCCTATTTTTTACCACATATATCATTTTTTTTTTGTTTTGACACCCCAAAAAATGAAAAATAAGACGAATTTATTTGTAATAAGATTTTGATTCATTCGTTACCCGAAATTTCTTGTCATATCAATAATTAGGTATTGTGGAGTACCTAATAGTCCATACTCACCGGAAGGTGAGAACGGGGAAAAGGCTGATCCAAATTCATCGCTGCGGTTATTCATTCAATATACAAGAATTTCGATTTTTGAATCGAGGGTTCGTAATGTAAGACTTATCTGATCTTATCAATTTTTAGAATTTTTTTATCGAATACATCATCAATTTAGCAGAGTATTAAAGATTTCATCGAAAACTTACAGTGGCTTGCCAAACAAAGGCTAAGAGAAAAAAGAGTACAGGTATGACAGGCATAACATCTATGATTGGATTGAAAATGGCATAAGCTTCGGGCAATTTGGCGAAGAAAAAACTACTCGAATAAAGGACAGAATTAAGACAGATACCAATTAAACTAAAGATATTAAGCATAACAAGCATTTCGTTCTTGTGGATTAGATAATTTTGAGTTATTTTTATAAGGAAAAATGAAAAAGGCAGATCAAGAAATCCTTCTTTTTCTTCGGTTCGGACTTTCCCAAATAAAAAATCCCTCCCCCCATTATCATTCTAAAATGAGAATATAAGGAATTCAACTTTCATACAATATCTTAATTGAATTCTATGTAATGATCAATGAATTTTTTTGATTCTATATCTACATGTCTTGAATCCTAGCAACAAAATATCCCATATGTTTTTGTGTATTTGGGTTGGGATTGACGAATAACCAATACCAATATTAGTGTTGATTAATTTCGAATAGAAATCAAAATGGGGCGTGGCCAAGCGGTAAGGCAGCGGGTTTTGGTCCCGTTATTCGGAGGTTCGAATCCTTCCGTCCCAGATCGTTTTTCATGAAACGAAAGATGGGATCACACTGCATTCCACATGAAACAATAATTTGTTAAAGGTAAAAATCTTTTCTTATTAATTTTCAGAATGGTTCTAAGAATCATATCTGAGAATTCGTTTGGTTTCTCACAAACGGAATCAAGTGTCAAATGTGGGTAAAATTGAATATCTTTATTTTCATTCAATTCATATGATAGAATATGGGGTTAAATTAAATAAATTTGATCCTTGCTGACCCTTATCCGGATAAATACTTATTTATCCATAGATAGAAATATTATATACCGGTTGAACCAATGACTATTCATGATTTTATATTGAATCAATTCCATACCGCTTTGAAATTTCAATTAGAGGAATGTTATGGTAAAACTTCGTTTGAAACGATGTGGTAGAAAGCAACGTGCGACTTGAAGGACATGGTTGGCTGTGGATTTTTACATCCGCCATCTTCTATAGTAATGAAGATGCTCTTGGCTCGACATAGTTTGTTCTGTTCTGCCCGGAACCTAATTTGTGTTGGGTTATAAGTAAATAGTACATGATGAAGCTCGAGAAGAAAGGATTGATTCATTTTTCAAGGGAAAGAATCTAGGGTTAGTGAAAATCAATAAGTTAGACCAACTCTGTAAGTATATCCTCACTATATATAAATTCTAAATCGAAAGGTTCAAATTCAGAACAAGTTTGAAAAGTCAAATTTTCCGAAATTGGTAAAACTATTTCGATGAAAAGTGTATCACAAGGGAATCAATCATTCGTATTCTATTTATATAGAAAGAAATAACAAAAAAAGGTATGTTGCTGCCATTTTGAAAGGAATAAGGATCCCCGAGGTAATGTCTAAACCCAATGATTTCACAAAGCAAGGATAAAGGATTCCGAAACAAGGAAACACTATTTTCAATTGTCTCAACAATTGGATCAGACTGAGGAATAAAAATGGATTCGAAATGAGACAAACAAAAGAGTTTAGAGACGGCTCAATAAATGTCTAAGGATTCTCTTGTCAGAATTACCCAACTTGAGTTATGAGTATGAATGAGATTTCTTCCTTTTTCTGTAAGGAAGAAGAAAAAAGTACTCAATTCAAATTATAGTAAAATTCATGATTTTATGGATCCACTTGCTATTATATACAGAAATTGGAATCATTTTTCTCGAGCCGTATGAGGAAAAAACCTCCTATACGTTTCTAGGGGGGGCATTGTTTATTTACATCTATCCCAATGAGCCATCTATCGAATCGTTGCAATTGATGTTCGATTTCGAAGAGAAGGAAGAGATCTTCGAAAAGTAGGTTTTTACAATCCGATAAAGAATCAAACTTATTTAAATGTTCCTGCTATTCTATATTTCCTTGAAAAAGGTGCTCAACCTACAGGAACTGTTTATGATATTTTAAAGAAGGCAGAATTCTTTAAAGAAAGAACTTTGAGTTAATTAAAGGAAAAAACAAAATTATTAAATAAATAAAATAAAGTAGGGAAGGGTAACTAGTATCTATCCTTGTGTAATTATTTCTATTTACACACCATTTTCCTTTTTCTTGCTTTATTCATATTTTGGTGGGGGAATTTAATTTAACAACAAACAAGGGGTTAAGCTTGCTTATCGTACTTTTATTGATTGAATAAACCGGGGATTTTTTATTTACCTTTTCCTTAATTTTTTCCATTCCAATTTCTTATTTATGTTGTGCCAATCCAACACAAGTCTTTATTTTATTTACTTGATTTACTTTCTCAACATTGCTTTTATATTGACAATGGTGTATCGAACAAATATAATTCGATCATAGATAAATAGGGCTGTTTATCCCCACCCCATATTGATTTTTTTGTTTCCTTCACTCAAATGATGGGTTTGCCTTGCTGCATTTACTCTCATACAGGATGTATTTTCTTAGGGAAAATCAAAAAAGAATTTGATAAAAAATGGGTGGTCTGCCATAATTTTTACATTTCGATTAGGAATATTTTTAATCCGATCTGCTAACTTTGGTATTTTGTGTTTCTAATTGATCAGAAAATCTTTCTTTTCGATGTGTTGCTAGTTCAATGTTTTGATAGGGTCGTGCAGTGCAATTCAATTGATTTTTATATTTTGATCGTATCTACATATCCTATTTATCCGGGTTGCTAACTCAACGGTAGAGTACTCGGCTTTTAAGTGCGACTATGATCTTTTACACATTTGGATGAAGCAACAAATTCGTCCAGACTATTGGTATAGTCTATAGGACCACGACTGATCCTCAAGGGTAATGAATGGAAAAAACAGCATGTCGTAATAAAATAGAAAATCAAATAAAATAATAAATTGATTTTATTAATTTATTTAATTTGAAATGAAAGTCAAAGTTAAAGTAGAACTTTGAGTTTATCCTTACCGGATCATTACAGTTCCAAAAGATTGTTTTGATTTTTGGAAGGGGACAAAAGAAATTCACATTTACAGTTGGGTCTAGTGAATAAATGGATAGAGCTCTATGGCTCCAATTCTGGTAAAATAAAAAGCAACGAGCTTATGTTCTTAATTGGAATGATTACCCGATCTAATTAGACGTTAAAAATGAATTAGTGCCTAATGCGGGAAAGAGTGGGTTCTCCTGTGAGTGAACCATTGATTTTTTCTTTTTTTTTTTCAGAATCCTAATTATTCTTTATTATGGATTGTAGACGGATGTGTAGAAGAAACAGTATATTGATAAAGAGAATTTATTCCAAAGTCAAAAGAGCGATTGGGTTGCAAAAATAAAGGATTTTTTCTCCTGTTGTAATTATAACGAACATAAACCAATTGGATAGAAAAGGAAGGTAAAAAGATCTGTTGATTGGACTCCCTCTTTCTTTTCCGGGGTATATATTTTTTTCTTACTATACTATATACATAATACAATACATAATACCCTGTTCTGACCATATTGCACTATGTATATATCATTTGATAAACCAAGAAAAACCTCCTGCCTCTGGCTCAAGTAGAAATGTAAATGGAAGAATTACAAGGATATTTAGAAAAAGATAGATCTCGGCAAC